ATCAGATAATATTTGATGAGATAACTGTCAAGGAACAGGAGATCCTTTCTTTCGCTACCAGTTGTTCTACCGATCTATCTCTCCGTTTCATCAACTAATCTTATTCTTGGATTTCATTCGTGATATGATATTGAGAAAAGATCAATAAATATCTCTATGGATTCTCCTAATTTCATTTAGGGTATACTAAACGACTACGGTATCATATATTATGGTATCATTTATATATAACGAAACTCAACTTCTTTCCTTTATTTGATTTGATTGTTTTTTGTTTCTTATTGTTTTCTTTAGCTTAGTTATATTTCCTTCGGATGAATCTAAAATACCAGACTATACCTTTCCCCATTTTCGCGAGTAGAATAAAAAAAGGGGATTTAAAATATATCCTTCTTTACTCCGGCAGAAAAAAAGGGAAATATTCCCAATATCTTTCTTTTGTCCCTGCCTCTAAATAGAAATTAAATAGGAAGTGGAGATTGGAAATGAAAGTCCCGTTCTCACATTCGTTCTCCATTACATTAGCGGAACAAAAATATCTGATGCATCCATATGGAAATATTTGATACATGAAGTTATGTGACCCGATATCTATATCTAAATCCTATATGGATATAAACCGATCTTTTTCTGGAACCAAAAAAAGATATTGAAAAATAGACTGTTCTTGTGACTCGGAATAAACATTTCTTTGTGGAGGAAAGGGATGGGCGATTTATTCCTATGGGTCATCTAGGAACAAGAAGATTCAATCGGAAATATCGACAAATTCTTGCGTGGTCCAAGGAAATAAAAAAAAAGGCCCGGCTTCCACAATTTCATCTCTATTGAATATGAATATTTTTTAATATAAGAATAGCTGATATAGTCACCATTCAATGGGTCAGGTCCACTTACTTTTTCTTTTATTGATTTCTAAATTTTATTTTCCGATCGATTTTATTGGAACAGTGGAGAAGTCGGAATGTTTTGGTTTGCTGATTCATAATCTGAATTGGGTATCTAAAATATATATGTACCAGGACCAAAAAAACAGGAATAATGAAAAATGAGGAGAAGTATACCCTGTAATGACAACATAGCGGTCCCCCTAATAAGATTAGGGCAATTACTTATCATCATAATGAACAAATGTTCAACTTTGTACCTATAACTCATTCTATAATTTATTTTGAATAATAAATAATAACTCATTATGTGGGCAGTTACCTTAGATATATTTATTACAAATAAATCTAAAAAATCTCTCTTTTCTCTGCTGAATAATGAACACTAAGACTGCAAACTGGAGCTTCATGGAAAAAGCCCCTTATCGGATTTGAACCGATGACTTACGCCTTACCATGGCGTTACTCTACCACTGAGTTAAAAGGGCCCGTTTTATTCAATTCAGGAAGAAGCCACTCGCTGCTATGAGTCTACTACATGATCCATATATTTACTATACGTACATATATACATGTATGCATAGGGATTCACTCAGGAACAAGAAATTGGATTTACCTATACCTATGAGATTCTATGAAAAAAAAAAATGATTATTTTCTTTTGTATATTTGATAAATAGCAATGGTAATGCAATGAATTCTTTCAGGGCCGGGCCTATACTAATTGCTTTGCTTTTATTGACCCATCCAGATGAGATTCACTTGATTGATACATATACCAATCTGACATCGATTCAAAATATTTCAGCGAATCCCTTCCCTGATTTACCAGTTCTACATCATCTTTTTGAATCGATCAAAAAAAGCATTCTATCGTTTTTTAATTTCCTGGCTTAGTATTAGTGTGAGATAAAGATAGGTTATATCCCATCTTAACGATGAGTGAGTCGATGAGTCAAAATGGAAGAAAGGCTTGACTTACCTTTTCTGTCTGTCGAACAAATCATTTCCTGAGGGGATCCCATACTTCGTTATATATATATAGGATATAGGACGGGATGGTTCATTTCATGAATTAAAATCAAAAATTCTATGGAATCGTAGAAGCAGGAAAGATTTTTCGGATCTAGTCATCCCATTATAATTATACATTACATTATATTGACAATTCCAAAAAACTGCTCATACTATGAACATAGTATGATGGCGATCGGGCAGGTATGCCCCTATCGTCTAGTGGTTCAGGACATCTCTCTTTCAAGGAGGCAGCGGGGATTCGACTTCCCCTGGGGGTAGGGTACTACGAAAGGAAGTTGATCATGGACTATCAATAAGCCTAGAATTTGTTCTTCCTGGGTCGATGCCCGAGCGGTTAATGGGGACGGACTGTAAATTCGTTGGCGATATGTCTACGCTGGTTCAAATCCAGCTCGGCCCACTAATTCGCCGATCCATGATAACCAAATTTGTCCTCCAGAAATGCCCATTATTTAGAATGCCCCATATATTCTAAAAGTATTCTAAAGATATATGGGAATAAAATATATAGGGATAAAGGGTCTATTTTTTCTACAATACCCCTTGGTTTCTTTCCAATTTCTCACATCTTCTGATCTGTCTAAAGATCTAGATTCCCAATTTGTTGCAAAGGTAGTAAAGAAAAAAAGAGTCCTTTTTCCATTGAAAAATAGATTATCAATATATTAGTAGGATTACCAGTAATCTGTGTCATTCTTACTCTAGTCCGTATCCATGTGGATATCAGTATATCAGTCGTGTTTCTTTTACAACACGATAATCTTTCTCGTAAATAGAAACGAAACGAATGAAAGCATAAGAATACATATATGCATGCTGTATACCTCACCCTGGGATTGTAGTTCAATCGGTCAGAGCACCGCCCTGTCAAGGCGGAAGCTGCGGGTTCGAGCCCCGTCAGTCCCGACCTCGGATCCGATGAATCCATCAATTCATCTTCCCATTTTCTGTGAGGAGGGGGCCCGGGACAGGATTGAATTTCCTGCGGGGATCCTTAATTTATTTTTATTTCGTTTTTCGTTTCGAATTTCTCATCGGACAAAGACGGGAATTTCAATTATTTGAACTAGTACCGATTGCTGGGGGAGAGGCATACGTAGTCGTAGGTATCGCCATATTGGGGATTCCAAGAGAGACCCACTGGTTTGACTTTTTCAATTGCTTCTGATCCATGAAATGGAATAGGGTACAGAGTACCCATACGTTTCCAGGGAGTACATATACAAATTGTACTCGTTTATTCTACGATACACAATTAACTAACTTAGTAACATAGTTACTCGGGCAGCAGAGTACTATTAAACCTACTCCCTTTTGTTTTCGAGATACGATTTTGTGCAATCTCAATTAGTAAAGTAATTAAAAACAATCTATTTATCTTATTCTTATTCAAATTGCATGCTGAATTTAGCTTTCAGTCCCAATCCAAGGAAAAAGAGGGTCCTTGCTTTTAATATAAAGTAAAGGATCAAACAATGATCCGACCCTTTTGTTTCTTTTCCACAGGGGGAATGAATCATTTTTTTTTTCTTTATCTTTATATAATATATATTTTGATTTTAGGGTTTCATCGAAGAAGGAGAAAAATCAATAAAGAAAGAATTTGTCGGAATATTAGATCTTTTTTTTTATATCGAGACCCATCCCATACCCATACCTTTATCACATTTCTCTGCCTTCCAGGAGGATTAGATCATTACGAAAACTTCGCTTCGAGCTTAACTCCTTCCCTTTTACATTTCACTCCTACTGTTTAGGTCTGTTACCAATGGAAGGCCGGCAACAGAACACAGGTCAGATGATACCTCGTCGGATGCTTCTTATAAAGAAGATGATAGATTTTAGAAACTAAAGAATGAAAAAAAAAAGATGAGAAATTCAATGGGATTCTTGATTAGATCAGGAATCCCATTTTTGATTCGGTATGGATAAAGGATCTTCCTATGTTATACTATTCAATTCTCGACGATGAATCGATTTAATAGATCAGATATTGTTATTCATAATATAATATTGAATATTGATCCGATTCAGTATCAACCATCAGGATGCACCCATTGAATTTACAGGAGAAATATTTTTCTTTTTCTTTTTTTTTTTCTATGGGATTAGATCCCGAGTTATTGCGAAGCAAAAAAAAACGATGAGATTATGGAAGTCAATATTCTCGCATTTATTGCGACTGCGCTGTTCATTTTAGTTCCTACTGCTTTTTTACTTATCATCTACGTAAAAACAGTCAGTCAAAATGATTAGAATTAAACTTGACTTATTAGCTCTTATCAATGATTGACGAAATAAAAGGGATTCCAATTCCAAGTCTTAAATGAAATTAGAGAACTGGAATCAACAGTATAATAGATGGTGTAGTAGAAAGGTTCATATAGTTCTTTCTACCACACTATCTATTATTATATTGTATAAATATTGTATTGCATGTATAAAGTTGTATTGTATAAATTAAAAAAATGGATGGGGTTGATATAGACTAGATACAATATCTATCCATATAAATGAAGTAATTGATTGGGCCGTTAACAGATACCCCACGGAGTTCTATAGTCACTTCTTCGGATTTGAAAAAGAAGTAGTAAACACCACTCGTTTTTCATGCTTGAGCCATGACATGAGGTGAGTCAATAAAGCATAAATAGGATTCCTAGAAGTATAAAACTTAAGTGAGCACGGATCACCCGACGCAAGATCTTATTATGCGTAGTACCTCTTTGAACAACCACTACGTCTATGGCATCTCCAGTAGAAAGTACGTATCCACGTAATAGTAGCAGTACTTCCTCTTTGAACAGGCAAGAGGGAAAAACAAATAAAAAAATAGGGGTTGGTTGCTCCTCATTGTAATATCCATAATTATGGTAAGAGCGGGTTCATCGAAATCGAATATTATATTTAGGAATAGGAAGAGTTCGGCTGGAAAAATTTCCTATCATGCGTATTCCTTTGAGTTTCGAAATACGAACAACATCAGAATCAAATCATTCAAATATTGATCGAAAGATCATTGTTCATATATTACTGGATTACCCTAGAATTTTTGAAATGGATTATCTTAAAACGCTTCGCGGAACGGTCCATTAAACATAAACACCATTGATCCAATTTGATTACTCAACTTAATTAGTAGTACCCCTAGAGTCCACTTCTTCCCCATACTACGAGTGAAAGGGAAAACGTAAAGACCACCATTAAAGCAGCCCAAGCGAGACTTACTATATCCATGTAAATTATCTCCCCGATCTCTATGAATATGAAGGAATTATTCCATTATTAATCACTAATAATAGTGGAATCAATGGTGCAGAGTCAAAATGGCATTTTGCTCTAACGCTATTGATGAACCAATCCAATGAATACAAGAGTTCCTATACTCTAATTACAAGGATCTCCGGTCGAATCGGAAAGCAGTAAGCAAAAGCAAGATATACAACTACCCTTGGAGATCTTAAAGGAATGTTACTAATGAAAGATGTAGGAATAGTAAGACCCATTGTTTGTTTTGTTAGCTTTCATAAGCATAAGAAAAAAAATGGAATATAAATATAAATAGAATAAGAATATATATATATATATACCATAAAGATGTAAAAGATAACTATCTTAACTATCTATCACATACCTCTATCTACCCCCCAAGTCTTACTGTCTCTGTTTCTTTCTGTGAAACAATCGGGGGACACCCCATTACGTTCTTGGCAGGGTGTTACAAAAAACGGAGAAGTATTTTTCAACTTTTATTAGAAAATTAGATTCTATATTATAGAATATAGATATAGAATAGTTAGTTATTCTATAACTATAATAGTTATAGTTAAGAGTCGATTACCCATCCAATCCAATATTGATTGGATACCTGAGTAAGTACTCATGGACTCTCGTGAGTCTGGATACAAAATACAAACTATCCTTAGCCCTTTCCGCAACTCCCAATTTGATTCCCCACCAACCTACCCAATCTAATTCAAGACTCAGTCAGTGGGCACCACCCTAGTAAGGTAGGGTAATTAGGAAGTATTGATAGTGCTTCCTATAATCTCCCTCAGATCCTAGAATAGAAGCAAGGATTGGATTTACATTTAGGAACCGAACCCCCTTTCCTTCGGCTACCCCGATTTTAGGTATCTTACTTTCATAGTTCTGAATCTCACAATTTAAGTTTTACTATCGATTCGATTGATAAATCAAATACAAAGAAATAGCCCGAACCAACCAGTAATCAGTAATAAATCGGTTTTTTTTTCATATTGATACCTGATTTTAACCATAACCAAATGATAAAAATTCAAGTCTTTTTTTTTATAGAACCTCTGTATTCTTAAAATACAGTATCTACAACCCTAGTCATGCTTCTGTCAGGCAAGAATTTTGTGAGTTCTATTAGCATATGTGAGTTCTATTAGCATAGAAGGATAAGGTATTCCGAAGCTTTTCTTTTGTTGATCAGGCGACACCCGGATTTGAACTGGGGAGAAAGGGATTTGCAGTCCCGCGCCTTACCACTCGGCCATGCCGCCAAAATGATCCAAAATAGACCTAACTCTTTCTTTTTTTTTTGGGGGGGGTTACTCAACCTTTTTTTGGTTTGAGTTGGATTTTTAAAACGGGTTTCTTTATCCCTTTCCAAAAGGGATCCCTGGGTCCAGGGTTCTCTTGATTGTATAGTGTTTCAAAACATAATATTTTTTTTATATTGAAACAGAAAAAAGATATTTCTAGGCACAGAGTCCAAAATTCAGAGTAAATTGGAACCATTAATTATTTCCTGTGAATTCATGAATAGTTCTTGGATTTTGATCTAACGTTTTCTTTCCTTACCTTAATAATTAAATTAATAACATAAGAAAACAAAAAAGTGGATACACGACTAATCAGTATCAATTGTTTTCAATTTCAATTATAACAACATATATGTGTATATGTAAACCCTCGAACAGAAATCGTTACACGCATACCTAGTCCTATCCACCTTATCTTATAGGGAATTGTCGTGCTTGAATTTTGCATTGAATATTTTTCTATTGAATAAGTTGAATCTAAATTGGAAATTATCATATAGCACTCCGAAAAGAGGGGATATGCAGATAACTAGATAGCTATATCTGGATATACTTATCCAATGCCCTTTGCGCACTTCAATCGTATTCTACTAATTCTACTAACACTAACAAGAGCTCCCTCTTCTCTGTGAATCCTTTTTTGAACAATGGTAGAATCAATGAAATAAGTTAAGTGCTAAAATAAAAACCAACTCGATACTGTTCCGGATTATTCTGTCTTTATCTCATTCATAGAGAATGGATCAAATCATGAATCTATTTCTGGTACCCAATCTTATTTCTGATACCCAATCTTACTTATTTCTGATACCCAATCTTATCGTAATATCATAATAACAGGTAGAAATTGGATCCATTTTTATATTCTATACAAGACTCCATCAGTCTAAGCTAAGGGGCAGAATTTTGTTTCAAGGAATGTTTTATTAATCCATCTCCATTTGGATCCGTCGAAAATTATCTCTCTTTATTCCTCCGTCTATGCCAATTTCATAGGTATATGG